TAGGTTCCTATAGTATTGGATTCCCCCCCTCACAATCGGACATGAAGGTTTCCTCTCATCCGGCTCAAGTAGTTACACCAAATAAAGAAAGGGGTTCTTCTTCTTTTTAAACTTTGTTCGAGAAAACCCTACAAAAAGCTACTCTTTACTCAAGTTCTCAGTAAGGACCAGCCTCATTCTTATCTTATTTGATTTTTGATTTTCACTCTAACCTTTTAGACTTTATTTTATGTTTACGAAAAAAAAAAAAACGAAAAAAAGGAAATGTGAAATTCTTGAGTAGTCTACTTCCCCTCAAATGATGAATCCCCTGAAAGGAAGATTTTGGGACTCTTAAAGGATTTCTTTGTCTATGATATTGTATTGTTCCATTGGATCTTTTTTAGGTCTCTACTCACCTCGATGGTTATTATCCCTTGAAGCATATATGCGATAGATAAGCTCCCGTAACCATATTCGCTTGCGCTTGCCTGAACATAATTTCTTTTTTAAATAAATGGAATGTATAATTCCACAAAAAGTCTTTTTTCACGAGGTATAACTAACTATTCCTATATTATCTGTTACGGAATCGACCATAGATCAATTCCCCTTTTCTTCCATTTTGAAATCTTGAATGCACCCATAATTCTGAGCTTCATGTTCCTCCTCCCAAGATACATGTCAGAGCCAGGGGCATCCCAATCAGATTAAATGGGATGACAGTTTCTCAGTCCAAATCTGTCAAATGAAAATTTCGATCAAATCACACATCGCAATATACTAGGCCCTCTAATTCCCTAAGGGGCTTATCTAAAAGATTCGCAATATAACTAGGAAGACGTTTCAAATACCACACATGAGTCACTGGACATGTCAGTTTGATGTATCCCATTTGGTACCTTCGTATGCGAGAATCAACAAATTCCACCCCGCATTCTTCACAAAATTTCGGGTCTTCTTTTTCAGTCCCAATTCCTCGGTAATTTCCACAAGCACAAATCCCACTTTTTATGGGTCCAGAAATTCTTTCACAAAACAATCCATCTTTTTCCGGTTTATTAGTTTTATAATGAAAAGTATAGGGTTTTGTCACCTCTCCAACTATCTCTCCATTGGGTAGAATCTTTTTTGCCCAAGCCCTGATTTGTTGAGGGGAAACTGGTCCAATTCGAAGTTGTTGATGTTTATACTGGTCAATCATAAAATAAAATTCTGATTCATTGAGATCAAGCTTCCTTCCTATCCATCTGGAAGTTCTTTTCAGATACAAGGAAATGATTCAGTTCCAGGGACAAAGATCGTAGTTCTCGAACGAGCAATCGAAAAGATTCTGGAGCACCCTCTGGGTTAGGTACTGTTGCCCCAATAATCGTAGCACCAAGTACTTCTTGACGAGCTCTAATATGATCAGATTTGTAAGTAAGCATCTCTTGTAAGATATGAGCAACACCAAATCCCTCTAGAGCCCAAACTTCCATTTCCCCTACTCTTTGTCCCCCTTGTTTGGCCCTCCCTCTAAGGGGTTGTTGTGTAACAAGTGCGTAATGCCCACTGGAACGTCCATGGATTTTATCATCAACTTGATGGATTAATTTTAGGATATAGGACTTTCCTATTAGAACAGGTTGTTCAAAAAGATCTCCTGTTCTTCCATCAAATATTCTGCTTTTTCCCGGATATTCGGGTTCAAATACCCATGGATTTTTTGTTTTCTTACTGGCTTCATATAATTCGGAAAACACTAGTTTTCTTGAGGCCTCTTGCTCATATCTCTCATCAAAAGGTCCTATTCTATAATGTTTTTTTAGCAGATCCCCCGCTAACCCGAGTGAACATTCAAATATCTGTCCCACATTCATTCGTGAGGGGACTCCTAATGGGTTGAATACCATATCAACGGGCGTTCCATCTTGCAAATAGGGCATATCTTGTCTAGACAAAATCTTAGAAATTATACCTTTATTCCCATGCCTTCCAGCTACTTTATCACCTACTTTGATTTCACGTTTCTGTGAAATATATACACGAATCCTTTCTGGATTAGAATTGGAAACCCCTCTTCTATGGATCCATCTCACATCAATAACTCGACCCCTTCCCCCTATAGGTAGTCTTAGAGAAGTTTCTTTTGAAGTGGATACCTGAATGCCAAGTATAGCTCGTAATAATCTATCCTCCGGGGCATATGAGGATTCGCTCGCTGTCTGAGGTGTTAATTTACCTACTAAGATATCACCTGTTTCTATCCAAGATCCCAGCATCACAATTCCATTTCTGTCTAAATTTCGGAGTAAACGAGCCTCTAAATGTGGGATCTCCTTAGTGATTCTTTCAGGACCTTGGCTTGTTACATGAGTCTGAATTTCATATTTCCGGATATGAAAAGAAGTATAAATATCTTTATAAACCAGACATTCGCTAATTAGTACTGCATCTTCAAAATTGTAACCTTCCCATGGCATATAAGCTACTAATACATTTTTTCCTAAAGCGAGTTCTCCACCAGCTGTAGCCGCACCGCCCGCTAGAATTTGTCCCTTTTTAATGTATTTACCCCGCTGAACCTGAGTTTTTTGATTCATACAAGTATTTTTGTTGGAACGTTGATACATAACCAATGGAATGCTTAGAGTATCCCCATTACTTGAGAAAATGATCTTTTGAGTATCAGTATAAATGATTTTTCCTTTGCGTTCGGCTATAACTGAAACCCCCGAATCTAGAGCCGTTTGTCCTTCCAACCCAGTTCCAACAATGCACTTCTCGGACCGAGAAAGGGGAACTGCTTGGCGCTGCATATTAGAACTCATTAAAGCTCGATTCGCATCATTATGCTCAATAAAAGGAATGAGGGAAGCTCCAATAGAAAAATATTGGAAGGGAAAAATGCTTCTAAGATGAATCTCTTCCCATGCAATAGTCAGGAATTCTTGACGATATCGAGCTGGAACAACCTGTTGTTCTTGAATATCCCGATTCAAGGCCAAAGAATTTCCTGCTGCTACCATATAATATTCATCTCTATTTGGTGATAAATAAACCATCTGTGCCTCTTTTGATCTCTCAGATAATCCATAAAATGGACTCTCTATAGATCCCCAATAACCAACCTTCACATGAATAGCTAATGATCCCATAAGTCCAACATTGATTCCTTCGGACGTGTCAATTGGACAAATACGTCCATAGTGACTCGGGTGGATATCTCGTATTCGAAAACTAGCAGTTCGCCCCGTCAATCCTCCAGGACCCAAATAACTCCATTTTCGCCCATGAACAATTTGTGTCAACGGATTAGTTCGATCCAAAACTTGAGATAAAGGGTGTAGGCCAAAAAACGATTCATAAGTAGTTGTTAATGAAGTTGAAGTTACCAAATTTTGAGGAGTCGGTATCAATTTATGCCTAATTGCTCCACATATAGTTCCTCGAACCGTATTTTCTAAACGAACAAGAGCCAATCCGAATTGATCCTGTAATAGATCTGCTACAGAACGAATACGTTTATTTTTCAAGTGACTCATATCGTCAAGTGTACCCATTCCCAATTTAATTCCAATCAAATGATCCACAGCAGCCAATAAATCTCGTGGTAACAAAAATGTATTGTTTTGGGGTATATCAAGATTAAGTCTCCGGTTCATATTTCGTCGACCAATCTTTCCTAACTCACATCTTTGTTGAAAAAATTTCTTTTGTAATTCCTTGCATAAGGACTCAGAAAATACTGGATCCCCCCCTACACAGGCAAATTGTTGATAAAACTCCAAAATAGCATTTTCTTTTGACCCAATCTTTTTTTTCTCTTTATCATTCGGGAAAGACAAGAAAATCTCAGGGTAACAAACATTATCTAAAATTTCTCTTATATTCGAACCCATAGCTGATGATAGAACTAGAATAGATATTTTTTGTTTTCTACTTACACGGGCCCATATCCTTGCTTTTCTATCAATTTCTAATTCCAACCTTCCCCCCCAATCCGATATTATAGTACTGGTATAGACAGAAACTCCGTTATGTTCCAATTCTGAACGATAGTAAATACCGGGACTTTGCAATATTTGGTTGATCAAAATTCGGTATATTCCATTTACTATAGAGGTTCCAAAAGAATTCATTATAGGGATGTTTCCAATAAAAACGGTTTGTTCTTGCATATTTCTACCGGTTTTCCAAATTAAGACCGCGGGTACATATAATTCAGAAGAATATGTGAGTGATTCATACACAGCATCTCTTTCTGTTATCAAGGGCTCTACCAATTGATATGTTTCCACAAATAATTGAAATTCAATTTCTTGATCTCTATCTTCTATTTTTTGAAACTTATGAAATTCTTCCGTCAAGCCCTGATTAATGAACCTACAAAATCCCTCAAATTGTATCTGACTAAATCCAGGTATTGCGGACATTCCCTCATTTCCATTCTGGAGCATCTTAATCTGAAGTTTCCTCTTTATTGAAAAAATCCCATTATCAGCTTTTGGCTCACTATTCATCGAACCCTACCAATTGATCTAGCAATGATGGAATGGATATTCTGTTTACTGAATCACATAAAATTTTAGTCAACTCCATCCATATATATCGTATGAACGAAAGCAAGACAGAGAAATGAAGGGCATTTTCGATGCAAGTTCGAATTTGATCTTGAGACAGGTACAAATAGAAAGAAATGGAAATTAATAAAGCATTCCTGGGAAAAATTCTGTCACTTAGGCTGATGGAGTCTTTTATCGGATATAAAAATTGATCCAATTTAGATCTAATACCTAATTCTTTTATTATGATATTAATGATATTATGATCAGCGTACAAAAAAAGAAAAAATCAATGAGTTTAGGATTGAATCTGCTCTCTATGAATGAGATAAAAACAGAAGAATCAGGAACAGCATAGAGTTTCCCTTTTTTTTTAGCACACGCAATTGAATGTTCAAAAAGGAATTCGCAAATCTTTTTTTGGTAGTAAAATTTATAAAATACAATGGAATTGCGTACGTATATAGTCATAGGAGTAATCTTTAGGAAGTATATGACGATATAGCTATCTAGCTATCCGTATATCACATCTTTTATAAGAATTGAACTTGGTGCAACCTAGGTTAGGTCGTACTCTATCATAATATCTATCTTCTATTCATATTCAATGAAATATTCAAGCACAATAATCCTATATAGGGATATGTGCATAAGAAATAGACCCGGCTTGGTATCCACGTATAACAATAACAATTTCTGTTCTAGAGTTTACACTTTTCTGGGGTTTACATATACACATATATTTTCTTATAATTAGAATTGATCATATAATTGATAATGATTAGTCGGAAATCAATTGGATTTTGCATCCATTAAGATAAGGAGATACAAAATTAAGAGCTGTTCGCTAATTCAAAGTAAGAAAAGTAAGTAAGAGTAAAAGAGTAAGAATTAAATAGTTAATGGAGTAAAGAATAATTTATTCGAAATTGACCTGCATTTTACAGTCTGTGACCGGGCCGGGAATCTTTTCACTTTTCTATAGATCTATCGAATCTATAGAAAAGTGAAAAGAGAAGGTAAGTTTTTAAGCGACGCGTGTTTTGAGATAAAATAAATCGAAGAAAAGAATATAAATCGGATCCAAGAAAAAAGAGGAATTTTTTTTGGAAAAGGATAAGTACAATGGGATTTAAGATCCAAAAATAAAAGAAATTAAAAAATTAAAATCAAAATGAGGAGAGGGATAGAAAGAGAATAAAATAGAATATCTAAGTCTAAGAATATTAAGAATATTAAAAGAATATTCTTAATATCTTAATTTAATATCTTAATATAATAGTAATAGAATATATAGAATATATATAAATTAGAATAGAATATAGAATAATTTAGAATAGAATCTTATAGAATTTATTATAGAATTTATTTCTTCTTTATTCTTCTTCATTTCTTTATCTGTTTTGGATGTAATTTGGCGGCATGGCCAAGTGGTAAGGCGGGGGACTGCAAATCCTTTATCCCCGGTTCGAATCTGGGTGTCGCCTGATCAACAAAAAAAGACTTGGAATTTCTTAATCCTGTTGATCGAACTTGACAAATTCTTGCCCCGCAAAAGCATAGGCAAGGACTAGGTCTGTCGATACTTGATTTTGAGAACCATAGGTCCTATAAAAGACTGTCATCTTTTTTCTCAAAATCTGGGTTCTGAGTGTGGCTCAAAAAAGTACCAATAAATCTGAAGCAACCCAATCTTATGAAAGATTGGTTTGGGCTATTCTGAATTGAATCAAATAAAAGAAATAGCGAGAATTCATTCCGAAGAACTATGAAAGTAAGAAGTCGGAAATATTGGTATCCAAACCAAAGGTTCCTAAGAGACACTCCTTTTTGGCTACTAAGGTTTAATAAAAGATTCTAAAAAAGACTATAAAGACTCCCTAATTGTTTTACACTTTTCTTAATATTGAGGTAACTCTGTTTGCGATGAAATTAGATTGAATAGGCTGATGGTAAATTCATTTAAGAATTGTGGCAAAGAACTGAAGATACTTTGTATTCAGACTCACTAGAGGTTCTGAGTACTGTTCATAAATTGAATCATGAATCAGAATGGTTGACTAGCTCTTCTTTGTATTTGTATCTTTTCTTTTTTCTTATTATATTTTTTTTTTTCAATTCTTTGTTATTTCAATAGAATTCTATAGAATAAGAAATCTATGAACTTTTTATGAGTGGATTCATGAAATTGTTTCATAAAAAGCCGTAAGTAAGAATCCTATTTTGACTCTGCACCATTGATTCCACTATGATTATGAATCAATAATGGAATCATTCCTTCATTTCATAGAGATAGGGATAGGGGGCATCATTCACATGGATATAGTAAGTTTCGCTTGGGCTGCTTTAATGGTAGTGTTTACATTTTCTCTTTCACTTGTAGTATGGGGAAGGAGTGGGCTTTAGAGCTAGGAATAGAAATAATACTTTACTGAAAAATCTACTTATATCAATTGTGATCATTTTGCAAAAGCTTAAAAAAACTTGACTTGCTTTAGTTTATCTATATCTATATATTATTTCTTAGATATATTAGTAGTATTATATTCTTAGTAATATTCTCTTATTCTATTAGTATTAGATTTCTTCATTAGATTTCTTCCTATATTAATATTAAAGAAAGAGTTTTCTTTTCTTATTCTTTATTTATTCTTTTTAATATCTAATACTTAAATATCTAATATTTCTAATATTATTAGATTTCTCTAATTCTTTAATATATGATTTAATATATGATATGGTATTTATATGGTATATAGTATATGCCCGTACTATTCTTCCTACATTAATTCTTTCGATGGGCCCCGGATCCATATAAATAAGCATAAGAAGAGATATAAAAAATGAGGAATTCAAGGAGTTGGGCTTGCAATTCTTTTGGATTGATCAAAATGCATACAAATGGGTGTAGAGAAAAAATTTAAAATTTGAGGACTCTTTCATTTTGATATACGTCTAATATATATATATAAGA